TTGTGAATTTTTATATTTATATCTATAAATTTAAAGCTTAGTTGTTATGGCGATTGAGTGTTTTTTCTAGTTAGGAGTATAAAATTTGAGATTATTATTCTTTGAAATCTTCCTTTTGTTCTTATCTAATAATATAATAAATAATTTATTTTAATATATTACATCTACCACAATATATCATTATAGGGTTATTTATTTTACAATAACTGCTTATATTAATACATATATTTCTCAAAAGGTATAGGGACTTATTTTTATAGGCAGAAGAAATATTTAACTTTAATTATTATTATAATATATAACTATATTTAATATAAAGTATTATAATATGTTAAATTAATACCTTAATAGTATTTAATATAATATATTTATAATATGTTAAATGTCATTTTTAATATATTAATACAATTATATTCTAATATATAAGAGATTATACTAAGTATAAATCAATTATTATAAGTTATAGATAATTGAATTAGTAATAAGATCTTATTTGAATTTATCTAGACATAAGCAGTTATATTATTTAATCTTTTTTTTATAAATAAAAAAAAAAAAAAGATTAAATAGAAACTATTCTAGATTAGACTATAGCAGTCTTATTTGAATAATTTAATGTTCGTTATATTTTTTATATAAAATATAGAGTTTAGTTGTTATATAGGGTCTTTGGGAGGGTTAATTTTCTCAAATTTTTCAATTTTTGAGTATTACAATATCTTCTTTTTTCTGAAAATTTTTACCAACTATTGTTTTTAGGGGGTTTTTTTTACTGATGATGTTCAGTCCATTATTTGAAAGTTTTATTCTTGCTTATTTGTTCATTTTTTCTTTATGTTATATGCAAGTTTTGTTTTAACTAAATGTTCTTTTTGCAGTAATTTGATTTAATTATCAAGTGATTTTGGAATTAGTAATTGGTTTAGTGTCGGCATAATTCGTGCCAGCAGCCGCGGTTATACGATTGATGCAAGTGAATATTTTTGGTTTAACAGTTGTTTATATTTTGAAGGGTTTAAATTTAAATTTATAAGGTGAAATTTTAAAATTTTTAAATAGCTCTTATTATGAACCTGTGAAACTTAAATTATAAACTAGGATTAGATACCCTATTATTTTAAGTGTAAATATTATTTACCTGGGTACTATTAGTTAAGATCTTTAAACCCAAAGAATTTGGCGGTACCTCATTCCATTCAGAGGAACCTACCCCGTGATTGATAGTACACGATTTACTTTACTTAATCTATTTGTTTGTATATCTCCGTTATCAGAAAATCTTTTTAGAGTTATAATTTTCAAGATTCATGATTTTGAAGTATTTCAGGTCAAGGTGCAGCTTATGATTAAGAGGAGGTGGGTTACAATAAATTTTTGTTTATTACGGTTTCTTTAATGAAATATTTTGGATTAAGGTGGATTTGACAGTAATTTGATTTATTTAATTCTTTTGATACTGGCTCTGAGGTGTGTACACATCGCCCGTCGCTCTCATTATTGATTATTTTTGTTTATATTTATTTATATTATTGAATCAAGTTAGATGAGATAAGTCGTAACATAGTAGATGTACTGGAAAGTGTATCTGGAAAGTTTGATCAGGGTGGAGCTTGTTAGTTAAGTATTTCATTTACACTGAAAGTATTTCTGTGCAATTCAGGATGCCTTGAGCTTGAAATATTATTTTTATTTTTTGTTATTTTCATATTTAATAGAAATAACTTTATGGGTTTAGTGTCTAAGTATGGTTTACAGAATTGATTTTTACAATGATAGTTTAATAGTAACGTTAGTGGATTATGAAATATATTTATAATACAAGAATAAGTATCTTTATTTTAGAGTACCTTTTGTATCAGGGTTAATCAAAATTTTTGTATTTATTTTACTTATCTCGATTTGAGTTGAGTTACCTAGGAGTGAAGGTTAATGTGGAATATTTATCTTTTATTTTTAGGTGGAAATGAAATGTTATTCGTTTCTCAAGTTATCTAGTTTCTTAAGAAAAAATTTAATTTTTTAGGATTACTGTTCTTTTTTAATTTTAAAATTTGGATTAGTATTTCGTTAATTCTTTAGGGGATAAGCTCTGGAGATTAATTATTCTATAATTTTATATTTTTAATATAAAAGTAGGCTTTGAACCAGCCATCTTTTTGATTACGTTTTAGTTCATTGTTTTTTATTTTGATTTTATAAGTTTTTTAGATTTTATATTAAGATGATAAATTTAATTTTATATTTTATGAAATAATGATTGAATTAGTATAGTTTATTTGTATATTTTTTTTTTCTTGATAATTTATTTTAAGGAACTAGGCAAATTTAATTCCCGCCTGTTTATCAAAAACATGGCCTTTTGATTAAAATTTAAGGTCTGGCCTGCTCACTGACTTGTTTTAAAGAGCCGCGGTATTTTGACCGTGCAAAGGTAGCATAATCATTAGTCTCTTAATTAGAGGCTGGAATGAATGGTTTGACGAGGAATTGACTGTCTCTATTTAATATCTAGAATTTAACTTTTGAGTTAAAAGGCTTAAATTTTTCTTTAGGACGAGAAGACCCTATAGAGCTTAATATATAATTTTTATATAGTTTTTAGGTTGTTTTCCTATATTTAATTTAATATATTCTGTTGGGGTGACATGAAGGATAATTAAACCCTTCATTATTAAATCATTGATTTATGTTATTTTGATCCATAATTTATGATCATAAGATTAAGTTACCTTAGGGATAACAGCGTAATTGTTTTAGAGAGCTCAAATCGACAAAGCAGATTGCGACCTCGATGTTGGATTAAGAAAAATGCTAGGTGCAGTAGCTTAGTAATTAGGTCTGTTCGACCTTTAAATTCTTACATGATCTGAGTTCAGACCGGCGTGAGCCAGGTCGGTTTCTATCCTAAGATATTTAAATTTGCATTAGTACGAAAGGACCGTGTGAATAAAATAATTTTATTATTATTTGATTAATATTAATTGTTTATTACTATTTTGACAGATTAATGTGTTGAATTTAGATTTCATTTATGTAGATTATTTCTACAAATAGTATTGATATTATATGATTTATTTATATTTGTTTTAAACTTTTTATTACTTGTAATTTGTGTTTTAATTAGAGTGGCATTTTTAACATTATTTGAGCGGAAGATTTTAGGTTATATTCAAATTCGAAAAGGTCCTAATAAGGTTGGTTTTGTTGGGATTCCTCAGCCTTTTAGAGACGCAATTAAGTTGGTGTGTAAGGAACAACCTATTCCTATTCTTTCTAATTATTTACTTTATTATTTTTCTCCTGTATTTAGTTTAATAATTTCATTGCTTGTTTGAATAATTTTTCCTTATTTGACATATATGTGTTCTTTCTCTTACGGTTTTTTATTTTTTTTATGTTGTACTAGATTTGGTGTTTATACTGTAATAATTGCTGGTTGATCTTCCAATTCTAATTATTCTTTATTAGGTTCATTACGTTCTGTTGCACAAACTATTTCTTATGAAGTAAGTTTAGCTTTGATTTTATTGTCATTAATTATTTTAATTGGAAGATTTAATATAGTTGATTTTATAAATTATCAATTATATTGTTGATTTATTATTTTTTCTTTTCCTTTAGCTTTAGCTTGTTTTGCTTCTTGTTTAGCTGAAACTAATCGAACTCCTTTTGATTTTGCTGAGGGAGAGTCAGAATTAGTTTCAGGATTTAATATTGAATATGGGGTTGGTGGTTTTACTTTAATTTTTTTAGCTGAATATACAAGAATTGTTTTTATAAGAATATTAATAACTTTAATTTTTATAGGTGGGGATTTTTATTCTTTCTTTTTCTTTATAAAGCTTGGATTTTTGGCTTTTTGTTTTATTTGGGTTCGAGGGACTTTACCTCGTTTTCGGTATGATAAATTAATATATTTAGCTTGAAAAAGTTTTCTTCCTCTTTCATTAAACTTTTTTATTTTTTTTGTAGGGTTAAAGGTTTTATTGATTTCCGTTATTTAGTGAAATTTTTTCAGAAATACAATAGAAAGTTAATAGAAGAGTCAAACTTCTAATTTTATGTTTTCAAAACATATGCTTTTCGTAAGCTAATTAACTAGTAGTTTTTGATTAATTTATCTCAAATATTTGCTACGTGGACATTAATTAAGAAATATACAAAGTAAATTAATGTTAATACTTGGCCAGTTATAATATATGGTTCTTCAACTGGTCGTTTTCCAATTCATGTTAATAAAATTACTACTGTTACTATAATTCAAAATATGATTTGATTAATAGGGTAGAATTGAATTCCTCGGAAAGGGGTTTTATTATAGAATGGTATAATTATTAAAATTCTAATTGATAAAAATAATGCAATAACTCCTCCTAATTTATTAGGAATAGATCGTAAAATAGCGTAGGCGAATAGGAAGTATCATTCTGGTTGGATATGTACTGGTGTAACTAAAGGATTTGCTGGTACAAAATTATCTGGGTCTCCTAAAAGATAAGGATTAATTAAGCAGAGTAAAATTAATAGTGATGTTATTAAGACAAATGTAATTGAATCCTTGAATGTAAAATAAGGGTGGAATGGGATTTTTTCAATATCACTATTAATACCGAGCGGGTTATTTGATCCTGTTTGATGAAGAAAAAATAAATGAATTGCTGCCATGGCAGCAATAATAAATGGTAAAACAAAATGAAATGTAAAGAATCGGTTTAATGTAGCATTATCTACAGCAAATCCTCCTCAGACTCATTGAACTAGATCAGTTCCTAAATAAGGGATTGCTGATAGAAGATTTGTAATAACTGTAGCACCTCAAAATGATATTTGACCTCATGGTAATACATATCCTATAAATGCTGTTGCTATAACTAAAAATAGAATAATTACTCCAATTATTCAAGTGTGTATATACATATATGATCCATAGTAAATACCACGTCCTACATGTAAATAAATACAAATGAAGAATATAGAGGCTCCATTTGCATGCAAAGTTCGAATAATTCACCCATTGTTAACGTCACGACAAATATGAACTACTCTTCTAAAAGCTATTTCAATATTAGATGTATAATGTATTGCTAAAAATAATCCTGTAACAATTTGAATTATTAAACATAATCCTAATAAGGATCCAAAGTTTCATCAAAATGAAATGTTTGTTGGAGCTGGTAAATCTACAAGTGAGTTATTAATAATTTTAAATAATGGATGTTTCAGTCGAAGTGGTTTATTCATTGGTTATCTTATTTTACGAATAGGTCCTTGATTAATGTTGGTGATTTTAACTACTGCTAGCAGGGCTAAAAATAGATAAATTATTATTATTATAGTGATTATAAAGGTAGGGTTATTATAAATCTTATTTAATGATATTGTTATTTCTTGAAAATTTATATTATTAGTAGTAAGATATGTATCACTATTTTTTAATAAGTCGATGTATAATGATTTATCTAGGAGGATAAGTCTAATTGTTAAAATCAATCATATAATTCCTGTTAAAATTACTCTGATTGATTTAAGTTGAAATATTTCATTTGAGGCAATTCTAGTAATGTAAATGAATAAAACTAATATTCCTCCTAAGAATGTTAAAAATAAAATGTAAGCTAATCAAAATCTTTCTATTAATGTCCCTGCTGTTAAACCAATAAGTAGAGTTTGAATAATAATAAATATTATTATTGATATTGGATGATTTAATTTAATAAAATTAATATTGAGGGCATTAGATAAAGATATAATTGTTATTTTTATCACGTCAGGGGTTAGTTTATTATAAAATATCGGTTTTGGAGATCGAGGTTAGGAAAATTTCCTACCCCTGAAGTTTTAAAAGTGGGGGGCTCCTTAATTCCGGTTTACAAGACCGGTGTTTTTTTTAAACTATTAAAACTAATGTTTATATTTTCTATTTTTACTTCTCTTTTTATTTATTTTAGTGGAGTTTATGTTTTTTCTTCAAAGCGTAAACATTTACTTATGGTTCTTTTGAGATTGGAATATATTGTTCCTTCTTTATTTCTTTTAATTATTATTTATTTATATAGATTTGATTATGATTATTTTTTTCCGGTTATTTTTTTAGTTTTTTCTGTTTGTGAAGGTGCTTTAGGTTTATCTATTTTAGTATCTATAATTCGTTCACATGGTAATGATTTTTTTAATTCTTTTGGGTTATCTTTATGTTAAAATATCTTTTTATATTAATTTTTATGACCCCTCTTTGTTTAATTGGTAATTTTTGATGATTGGTTCATTCTTTAATATTTGTGGTTAGTTTCTTTTTTATAATTGGTGTATATTCATATTCTGATTTGAATATAATTAGTTGGTTTTTTGGAGTGGATTATTTTTCTTTTGGTTTAATTTTGTTGAGTTTTTGAGTTTGTTCTTTAATAATTACTGCTAGAAGATCAATTTATTTATCTTCTTATCATTCTAGAATTTTTGTTTTTATTGTTTTATTTTTAATGATTATGCTTTATTGTTCATTTTCTAGTTTGAGATTATTATCTTTTTATATTTTTTTTGAGGCTAGTTTAATTCCTACTTTATTGCTTATTTTGGGTTGGGGTTACCAGCCTGAGCGTTTGCAGGCTGGTATTTATTTAATTTTTTATACTTTAGTTGCTAGACTTCCTTTATTGTTAGTTTTATTTAAGGTTTATGATTGTTCTCATACTTTATATTTTCCTTTATTATCAGATTTTGGTTCTTTTTATTTTTTATTTTATTTATTTATTGTTTTAGCTTTTTTAATTAAGATACCTATATTTTTAGTTCATCTTTGACTTCCAAAGGCTCATGTTGAAGCTCCTATTTCGGGGAGTATAATTTTGGCTGGGGTTCTTTTGAAGTTAGGTGGTTATGGTATTTTTCGTGTAATAAAGATTATTTCTTTTTTGGGTTTAAGATTTAATTATTTTTGATTAGCTCTTGGTTTATCTGGTGGTGTTGTGGTTAGTTTTATTTGTTTTCGTCAAGTGGATCTTAAATCTTTAATTGCATATTCTTCAGTTGCTCATATAAGTATAGTTATTGGTGGTCTTATAACTATAAATTGATGGGGTTGTATGGGTTCTTTATGTTTAATGATTGGTCATGGTCTTTGTTCATCTGGATTGTTTTGTTTATCTAATATTATTTATGAGCGTTTAGGTAGACGAAGATTACTTATTAATAAGGGTATAATCAATTTAATGCCTAGAATAGCTCTTTGATGATTTTTGTTAAGTTCTTCTAATATAGCTGCTCCTCCTTCTTTAAATTTGTTGGGTGAATTAAGTTTATTAAATAGAATTATTTCTTGATCTTCTCTAAGATTTTTAACTTTAATATTTTTATCTTTTTTTAGAGCTGTTTATACTTTGTATATATATTCTTATTCTCAGCATGGTTCTTATTATGGTGGTGTTTATACTTGTTCATTGGGTTATATTCGTGAATATCATCTTTTACTTTTACATTGATTGCCTTTAAATATTCTTTGTTTAAAGGGTGAATATTTCTTTTTTTAGCTTAAGTATTTTAATAAAAATGTTGTTTTGTGGGATCAATGATATGGTATATTACCATCTTAAGCCGTGTATATATTTTCTATTTGTTCTTTAAGTTTTTTTTCTTTATTTTTTTCTAGAACTTTATTATTTATTTTGGGAATTTATTATTTACTTTTTGATTATAGTGTTTTTGTTGAGTGAGAGTTGTTTAATTTGAATGGTTCTATAGTTGTTATAACGTTAATTTTAGATTGGATATCTTTAATTTTCATATCATTTGTTATATATATTTCTTCTTTGGTTATTTATTATAGAGAGGATTATATATCTGGTGAAAAGAATATAAATCGGTTTGTTATTATTGTTTTAATATTTATTCTTTCTATAGGTTTTTTAATTATTAGTCCTAATTTAATTAGAATTCTTTTAGGTTGGGATGGGTTTGGTTTGGTTTCTTATTGTTTAGTTATTTATTATCAGAATGTAAAGTCTTACAGTGCTGGTATGCTTACTGCCTTAAGTAATCGTATTGGTGATGTTGCTATTTTAATTTCAATTGCTTGAATATTAAATTTTGGTAGTTGAAATTATATTTATTATTATAATTTTATTTCAGATTCATTTGAGATGAAGTTGATTACTATTTTGATTATTTTAGCTGCAATAACTAAGAGTGCACAGATTCCTTTTTCTTCTTGATTACCTGCAGCTATGGCAGCTCCTACCACTGTTTCTGCATTAGTCCATTCTTCTACTCTGATTACTGCTGGTGTTTATTTATTAATTCAGTTCAGTCCTATGCTGGAATTATATAGTTGTGGTTGATTTTTACTTATTATTGGTTGTATAACTATAATTATGGCGGGTTTAGGTGCTAATTTTGAGTTTGATTTAAAAAAAATTATTGCTCTTTCTACTTTAAGACAATTAGGGTTAATAATAAGAATTCTTGCTATAGGTTATTCTAAGCTTGCTTTTTTTCATTTATTGACTCATGCTTTGTTTAAGGCTCTTTTATTTATGTGTGCTGGTTCTATAATTCATAATTTAAAGGATACTCAGGATATTCGTTTTATAGGTTCAATTGTTTATTTTATACCTTTAACTTCAGTTTGTTTTAAAGTTTCTAGTCTTTCCCTTTGTGGTCTTCCTTTTTTAGCTGGATTTTATTCAAAGGATTTAATTCTTGAACTTGTTTGTTTTAGTTGAGTTAATTTTTTAATTTTTTTTCTTTATTTTTTTTCTACTGGGTTAACTGCTGCTTATTCATTTCGTTTATTTTATTATTCTATGTCTGGTGATAATAATTTTTATTCTAGATTTTGTTTTGATGATAGGGGTTATTATATTTCATTTGGTATAATTTTTCTTTTAATTGTTGCTGTTTTTGGTGGGAGTTTTTTATCTTGGTTAATTTTTCCTATTCCTTATATAATTAGTTTGCCTTATTATTTAAAGTTTTTAACTATGTTTGTGGTTTTATTAGGTGCTTATTTGGGTTATTTAATTTCTGAAATAAATTTATCTCGTGTTTTATTTTCTTTAAGAGGTTTACCTTTTGTTAGTTTTGTTGGTTCAATATGGTTTATACCTTTTTTGTCTACTAAGTTTATTAGATATTTGCCATTAAAGTATGGTTATTTATCTTCAAAGTCTTTTGATTATGGATGGGGTGAATTATTTGGTGGTCAGGGAATTTATAATTTATTTATTTATTTAATTGGTTATATTCAAGGTTGATATGATTCTAATTTTAAGATTTATCTTTTAACTTTTATTTTTTGGATATTATTTTTGGTAATTTATTTTTATATTTATCTGGATAGCTTATATTTAGAGCGTAACACTGAAGATGTTAAGGAAACTATTATGTTTCTGGGTATTATTTATAAATAATTAAATTTATTGTTTTTACAGTGAAAATGTAATGTTTTTATTAAACTATATAAATTAGAAATGTTAACGGAGTTAAACCGCTATTATGTAAAGTTAGCAGCTTCCATATTGGCATTACATTTCCTTAATTGGAACTTTAGTTCAATTATATTATTAACAGTAATACGCCTCTTTTTGGCTTCAATTAATAGAATGGAGGTAAATTTACCAAAGATCAGGTCGAAACTGATTGCAATTTTTCGCTTTCCATTCTAATAAGGGTGATTGATATATTCAATACTTTTTGGATGCAACCCAAATGTTATGATTAACTACACCCCTATTCTGCTCATTGTAGTGCTCCTTGATTTCATTCAAGATATAGTCCCCCTAAAAGAACTAAAATGAAGAATAGGGTTGTTGAGGTTCAGATTGCTAAGTTTGAGGATTTTATAATGATAATGATAGGTAAAATTAAGGCAATTTCAATATCAAAAATTAGGAAGATGACTGCGATTAGGAAGAATCGTAGTGAGAAAGGTATTCGAGCTGATCTTTTTGGGTCAAATCCACATTCAAATGGGGATCTTTTTTCTCGGTCATTGATAATTTTTTTTGAGAGAATAGTTGCTAATAATATAACTAATATTGGTATTGAAAATCTAATTACGAATCTTGTTAATAGGGTTATGATTGTTTTTCTTGATTTAATATCAAGCCTACTGATTGGAAGTCAGTTATACTAATTTATACTAGAAAAACGTTTTATCTACCTCATCAATAAATTGAAATGTAAAGGAATAATCATACTACATCTACGAAATGTCAATATCATGCTGCAGCTTCAAATCCAAAATGATGTCTTTGGGAAAATTGATTTATTAGATGTCGTAATAGGCATGTTGATAAAAAGATTGTTCCAATAATTACATGTAGTCCATGGAATCCTGTTGCTACAAAGAATGAAGATCCATAAACTGCATCTGCAATAGTGAATGGTGCTTCTCAATATTCATATGCTTGTAGTGTTGTAAAATATAATCCTAATAGTACTGTAAATAGTAATCCTTGCAGTGCTTGTGTATGATTAGATTCTATTAGTCTATGATGTGCTCATGTTACTGTTACTCCTGATGCTAGAAGAATAGCTGTATTTAATAAAGGTACTTGTATAGGATTGAATGGTTGAATTCCTATAGGTGGTCAAATTATTCCAAGTTCAATTGCTGGAGCTAATCTTCTATTAAAAAATGCTCAGAAGAATGAGATGAAAAATAATACTTCTGATGCAATAAATAGAATTATTCCTCATCGTAATCCAACTGATACGAATCTTGTATGTAGTCCTTGGAAGGTTCCTTCACGAATTACATCTCGTCATCATTGAATTATTGTTAAAATTGTAATTGCAAATCCGATTGCGAACAAATTAATGTTAAATAGGTGAAATCATTTAGCTAATCCTGATACAAGAACTATTGCTCCAATTGCTCCTGTAATTGGTCATGGTCTATAATCTACTAAGTGGAATGGATGGTTTGAGTGTGTTGTTAACATTTGTTAATAAACTTCTCTTGAATATAATGTTCTTAAGATAGAGAATACGTAGGCTTGAATTATAGCTACAGCTGATTCTAAAATTAAAAGTATTATTTGTCCAATAATTAAGATTGAAATTAAGTTGAAGCCAATCATTGGTCCTGTATTACCTAATAATGTAAGTAATAAGTGTCCTGCAATTATATTTGCTGCTAGTCGTACGGCTAATGTTCCTGGTCGAATAATATTTCTAATGGTTTCAATTAAAACTATAAATGATATTAAAGCTGGTGGTGTACCTTGTGGTACTAGATGTGCAAATATATGATTTGTGTGGTTGATTCATCCAAATAATATAAATCTTAATCATATAGGTAATGCAATGGCAAATGTTAATGCTAGGTGTCTAGTTCTAGTGAAAATATAAGGGAATAGTCCTATAAAATTATTGAATAATATTATAATAAAGATTGAAATAAAGATGAATGTTGTTCCATTGAATGATTTAGGTCCTAATAATGTTTTAAATTCATTATGTAAAGTTAAGTTAAGTTTATTTCATATGATATTAATTCGTGATGGTGTAAGTCAAAATAAGGATGGGATAATTAATAATCCAATAAATGTTCTTGTTCAATTTAATGATAAATTAAAGATTCTAGTTGATGGATCAAATGTTGAGAATAAATTTCTTATCATTTTCAGTTTATATTTTTTCTTTCTTCCTTTGTTCTTTTAAATATTTTAATTGGTGTTGTTTTGAAAGAAAAGAAGTTTATTTGATTAAATAAAATTAATGTTGCTGAGAATATAATGAATAGTGAAAATCATATAAGTGGAGATATTTGTGGGATTTAAGTAATATATACTCCCATCAGAAGTAGACGTTAATTTACTATTTTTTGGTTTAAGAGACCATTACTTACTTTCAGTCATCTGATGTTCAAGGTGTACTAATCGATTAGTAATTTTAGATTGACACTCTAATGTTATATTTATTTTAACTAACTCCTTTTGTTAAATTATCTTTGATAATCATTTAATAAATAGGTTTACTGATGTTCTTTCAATTACAATTGGTATAAATCTGTGGTTTGCTCCACAGATTTCAAAACATTGCCCGAAAAATAGGCCAGGACGATTAATTGTAGATGTTCCTTGATTTAATCGCCCTGGGGTTGCATCAATTTTAATTCCTAGGGATGGGACAGCTCATGAGTGAAGTACATCTGATGCTCTAGTTAATACTCGTACTTCTGTATTTATTGGTAAGATTGTTCGATTATCAACATCTAGTAGTCGAAATCCATCTACTTCTAAATCTCTTTCAGGGGTTATATAAGTATCAAATTCTACATCTACAAAGTCTGAATATTCATATCTTCAGTATCATTGACGTCCAATTGTTTTAATTGTAATTAATGCATCAATTGAATCATCTAATATGTAAAGTAGTCGTAATGATGGTAGGGCAATAAAAATTAAGGTAATTGCTGGCAGAGCTGTTCAAATTGTTTCAATAAGGTGTCCATGAAGAACATATCGGTTTGAATATTTAATTATTAATATATAGGATAATGAATATCCTACAACAATTGTAATTAAAGTTAATACAGTTATTGTGTGATCATGAAAAAATGATAGTTGTTCTATTAAAGGAGAACCTCTGTCTTGTAATGATAAAATTGATCAAGTTGCCATTTATTTCTAATAAAAGGTCAGTCCTTTATTTGTAAAGCTTAAATCTACTGCACTATTCTGCCATATTAGAATCTAGTAATTAAAGGTAATTCTGAATATCTGTGTTCTGCTGGGGGGTTATTTTGGAGCCATTCAGTTGAACTTGATATGTTTGAACTAAATATAACTGCTCGATTTGAAATTATTCTTTCTCATATAATAATAATAAATATGATGATTCCAACAATTGAGATAGTTGATCCAATACTTGAAATTACATTTCATGATGTATATGCGTCTGGGTAATCTGAGTATCGTCGAGGTATCCCAGCTAGCCCCAGGAAGTGTTGTGGGAAGAATGTTAGGTTTACTCCAATAAATATAATTGCAAATTGGATTTTTAGTCATGTGTTGTTTATTGTTAGACCTGTAAATAGTGGATATCATTGAATAATTCCTCCTATAATTGCAAATACTGCTCCTATAGAAAGTACATAATGGAAGTGTGCAACAACATAGTATGTATCATGTAATACAATATCTAATGAGGAATTTGCTAAAATTAACCCTGTTAATCCTCCAATTGTGAATAGGAAAATAAATCCTAATGCTCATAATAAAGGTGGATTAAATTTAAATTTTGTTCCGTATAAGGTTGCTAATCATCTAAATACCTTAATTCCTGTGGGTACAGCAATAATTATTGTAGCTGATGTGAAGTATGCTCGGGTGTCAACGTCTATACCTACGGTGAATATATGATGAGCTCATACAATAAATCCTATAAGTCCAATAGATAATATTGCGTAAATTATTCCTAGTGTTCCAAATGATTCAATCTTTCCACTTTCTTGACAAACAATATGGGAAATAATACCAAATCCTGGGAGAATTAAAATGTAAACTTCAGGATGACCAAAGAATCAAAATAAGTGTTGATATAAAATTGGGTCTCCTCCTCCTGCTGGATCAAAGAATGATGTATTTAAATTTCGGTCTGTAAGTAATATTGTAATGGCACCTGCTAGAACTGGTAAAGATAGAAGTAATAATAGTGCAGTAATTGCTACTGATCAAACAAATAAAGGTGTTTGGTCAAGAGTTATTCTTTCTGATCGTATATTGATTGCTGTAGTGATAAAATTTACTGCACCAAGAATTGATGATACTCCTGCTAAATGTAATGAAAAAATTGCTAAGTCTACTGAGGCTCCTCCATGAGCGATTGCTCCGGCAAGTGGAGGGTAAACGGTCCATCCTGTCCCTGCTCCGCTATCCACTATAGATGAGGTTAGAAGTAGGGTTAAGGAAGGGGGTAAAAGTCAAAATCTTATGTTATTTATTCGTGGGAAGGCTATATCTGGTGCTCCAATTATTAATGGAACCAGTCAATTTCCAAATCCTCCAATTATAATTGGTATTACTATAAAGAAAATTATTACGAATGCGTGGGATGTAATTACTACATTATAAATTTGATCGTCTCCAATTAATTGTCCTGGTTGACCAAGTTCAGCTCGAATAATTATGCTTATTGATGTTCCTACTATTCCTGCTCATGCTCCAAATAAAAAGTATAGAGTTCCAATATCCTTATGGTTTGTTGAGAATAATCATTTTTGCGGTGGTAAGGTGGCTGAATATTAGGTGATAGACTGTAAATCTATTTATGGGTGTTGATCCCTCTTACCATATTTTGGGGGCTTTATATTCAACAATGATTTTAGACTGCAATTCTAAAGGTGTATTTAAAATTACTAAGGCCTAAAAGTTTGTCTTTTAATTATAACTTTGAAGGTTATTAGTTTACTTAACTTAAGTCCTTGTCTAAAATGTTGAGATTATTGTTGATGTTGAAATTAGCCCTAGTGTTGAGATTGTAACTAGTGTTGGTAAAATAAATTTCGGTGATTTTACATTATTATTGATTGATCATGAGTTTTCTGAGAATGTTATGATTAGTGCTGAGAATCTAATTCGTATGTAGTAGTATAATGTAATTGTTGTTAATACTGCTATAATTGCTATTAAAGCTGAAAGGTTATTTTCTACTAGTGATTGTATTACTATTCATTTTGGTATAAATCCAAGAAATGGAGGTAATCCTCCTAATGATAATAATGTGAGAAATATTATGAATTTAATTTCGATGTTTATATTTTCTGAGGTATAAATTTGATTTATGAAGAATAGTTTACTTTGGTTGAATAGTAAAACTATAATTATTCTCAGTAAGGAATATACTAGAAAATATACTTCTCATATTGTTTCTCTAATTCTAATTGATGCAATTATTCAACCTAAATGTCTAATTGAAGAATAGGCTATTAGTTGGCGTAGAGAATTTTGATTTAATCCTCCTAAGGCTCCAATTGCAATTCTTGCAATAATAATGGTTCTAATAAATATTCTGTTTTGAATACAGTATGATAGAACCATTATTGGGGCAATTTTTTGTCATGTTATTAATACAAGACAATTAATCCATCTTGTTGCTCCTATAACTTCTGGAAATCAGAAATGAAATGGAGCGGCCCCAATCTTTAATATTAATCTTGATCTAATCATCATGGAAGGGATGATTTGTTGTTCTCAATTCAAGGGATATTTAATTTGAATAATCAAGATTGAGAACAAAAGCATTGTCGACGCTATTGCTTGGACAATGAAATATTTGATTGAGGATTCATTTATCATTATATTTTTATTGTTGGCTAGAAGTGGGATAAATGAAAGTAAATTGATTTCTAGCCCTATTCAAACTCCGAATCACGAGTTGGATGAAACGGATAAAACTGTTCCTATCATCAAAGATGACAGGAACAGGAGTTTAGTTGAGTTGCTGGTCATTAAAAAGGAGAGGATTAATGCCTCTATAAATGGGGTATGAACCCATTAGCTTATTTAGCTTACCTTTTTACATTTAAGTGTATGATGCACGTTAGTTTTTGATACTGAAAGAGGCAGTTTGATTCTGCCATATGTAATAACGGAGGTAATTTTTAAATTACTTGATTTACCCTATCAAGGTAGCCCTTTATTCAGGCACTCCATT